AACTTAACATTGCTATCACAAGAATTGCAAAACCTTACGGAAGCCCTAATATTCTTGCGGAATTTATAGCCGGCCAATTAAAGAATAGAGTTTCATTTCGAAAAGCAATGAAAAAGGCTATTGAATTAACCGAACAAGCAGATACAAAAGGAATTCAAGTACAAATTGCAGGGCGTATCGACGGAAAAGAAATTGCGCGTGTGGAATGGATCAGAGAAGGTAGGGTTCCCCTGCAAACCATTCGAGCTAAAATCGATTATTGTTCCTATACTGTTCGAACTATTTATGGAGTATTAGGCATCAAAATTTGGATATTTATAGACGGGGAAGAATAAACCTTTATTTGTCTTTCCCTTCGATCTAGTGATGGAACAAAAAAGAGAAATTCGTTCCTTTTTTCTATTCAATAAAAACTAAAATGAAGAATTCTAATTCTTAATTCTATATGGTTGAATAAAAATTCGATTAGCCATTTGATATAATTGCTATGCTTAGTGTGTGACTCGTTGGTTTTTTTAGGGTTAGGATTCAATAAAAAAAAAGACTAGCCTCTTACTATAAACTAATAACTATAGGACTACTAACCAACTCATCACTTCACATTATCTGGATCCAAAGAACCAGTCAAGATATGATATATCGGTCATATCGTTGTAGCAACTGAAATATTTTTTGCATAAACAAAAGAAAAATCAATCTAATTCTAAGTTATAAAGCGAAATAGAGAACAAAGATGTGGATAAATGGAAGGGTGAAAGAAAGAGAGAGAAAAATACCAATGATCTAGAATTCCATCCAATATGTAAGGTCTATGAGTCATCTCATAAAAAAGGCAGTGTAATAAAGCATCAATGCTGATTCGTACATAATTAAATGAATCTGTTCATAAAATAAAAAAATAAGAGCTTCGAGCCAATAAAGACTAAGAAGATTGACTCAAGAAAAAATTTCATTATGAGCTCCATTGTAGAAATCAGACCTAACCATTAAATAAGAAGCGATGGGAACGATGGAACCTATGAATCCAAATCTATTGAAAACGGATTCATTGATCGGGATGGCGGAACAAACCAAAGACTAATTCATTCATATTCATCTATTGGGAAAAGAAAAATCAAGAGCTAACCCTACAACTGAAATAGCGATGAAAAGAGTAAATATTCGCCTGCGAAACCTTTATTTTCTTGGATTGTTAAATTTGGGTCAATCGAAGGAAATAAAAGACAAAACAAAATAAAGATTCGTTATAACATTATAAAAAGTCATACAATATTTAAAATAGAAATATTAATATGTTTAGTTATCTAAAAAAACAAGATATACAAACGAATAATAGAGAAGTTGAAGATTTTCTTATTCGCGAGGAGCTGGATGAGAAGAAACTCTCACGTCCAGTTCTGTAGTAGAGATGGAATTCAGAACCAACCATCAACTATAACCCCAAAAGAACCAGATTCCGTAAACAACATAGAGGAAGAATGAAGGGAATATCTTATCGAGGTAATCATATTTCTTTCGGTAAATATGCTCTTCAGGCACTTGAACCCGCCTGGATCACATCTAGACAAATAGAAGCAGGTCGACGAGCAATGACACGAAATGCACGACGTGGTGGAAAAATATGGGTACGTATATTTCCAGACAAACCGGTTACAGTAAGACCCGCAGAAACACGTATGGGTTCGGGGAAAGGATCCCCTGAATATTGGGTAGCTGTTGTTAAACCAGGTCGAATCCTTTATGAAATGGGTGGAGTAACAGAAAATATAGCCAGAAAGGCTATTTCAATAGCATCGTCTAAAATGCCTATACGAACTCAATTCATTATTTCGGCATAAAAATGGAGAATCAAAGGAAATAGGTCTTGAGAATTAAAAAAAAAACAATTGCAGGTGCTGATTTATTTTTTTGGACAAACAATATTTCTTTTTTCTTCGCCCTTTGCATTGAAAGAATAGATTAAAAAAAAAAAATGATATGATTCAACCTCAGACCCTTTTGAATGTAGCGGATAACAGCGGGGCTCGAGAATTGATGTGTATTCGAATCATAGGAGCTAGCAATCGTCGATATGCTCATATCGGTGACGTTATTGTTGCTGTGATCAAAGAAGCAGTGCCAAACATGCCCCTAGCAAGATCAGAAGTGGTCAGAGCTGTAATTGTACGTACTTGTAAAGAACTCAAACGTGATAACGGTATGATAATACGATATGATGACAATGCTGCGGTTGTCATCGATCAAGAAGGAAACCCAAAGGGAACTCGGGTTTTTGGTGCAATTGCCCGGGAATTGAGACAGTTAAATTTTACTAAAATAGTTTCATTAGCTCCGGAGGTATTATAAAATGAGATCATGATATGGTTAGAATAAAGTATTTCAAAGAAAGAGATTAAGAAATGGATTCAGATTAATTAATAGATTATGTCTCATGCATATGCCTTTAAGAATTCATATTCATAAACAAATAAGTAAAAAACAAGAAAAGCATGTTGATTAT